GCCATGCCATCTCCCGATTGTCTCTATGAAACAATCGGGAGACAGTAAAGATTAGATCAAATGAGAAAGGAATATAGGGGTATGAGATAGTGATCTATCTTGATTCTCTATTTTTATACTTTTTACTTAATGTAATGAAATGCAGGGCAACAAAAGAAAGACTAGGTCTTATTATTCCTACATGTTACTAACACTCCTTTGATACTTCCAAGAGTTTCTCTCTTTTATTTACTTGTGCTTAATGTTTTTCGATTATACTAGAAATCATATAATATGTTATAATTCGATTTTTTGGATTGTTTCATCAATGGTGTTGTGCCCGAATCTCTTTTTGACTATGTGCTAGTGATTCCACTATTATTAGTGAATAATAATAATTAGTGAGCAATAATGGAATAATTCTTTTATATTCATAGAGATAGGGGACATAATTCACATGGATATGGTAAGTCTCGCTTGGGCTGCTTTAATGGTAGTCTTTACATTTTCCCTTTCACTAGTAGTATGGGGAAGAAGCGGACTCTAGAAGTACTACTAATTGAAGAATCAAACTGTATCGATTGTTTTTGTTTTATTTTATAGATCGTTATGCAAAACTTTTTTTCTTTGATTTTTTTTTTTGTTTTGAACAGTAAAAAAAAAAGAGTTCTGTTATTATTATAATAAGTTTTTAAGTGGATACATACTTTCGACACGAAAGAGCATAGACGACATAGTGGTTGTCCAATGAGATACTACGCATAATAATATACTACCTCATAATAAGATAGTACCTCGGGGTAGCCACATATTACGTGCTTACCACTTGTTTTATTTATTATTTATTTTATTAGTATTTTAGTTATTTTCAAAAATTGTATTTATGCTTGTTTTATGGAACTCATTTCATATCATGGTTCAAACGTTAAAGATGGGGTTTGCTAATTCTTTTCGAAATCCGAAGATAAAAAGTTCCCACGGAACCGAACCCCTGGATCATCTGTCAACCGCTCAATCAATTACTTCTTTCGAATGCTAAAAAAAGATTAGTGGCCTTTCGATTATTTCATTTCAGATTCATTGGAATCAACATGAATTATGAAGCAAAGAAATCGAATTGGGCCACTATGTATATTATATTAATATTACATATATGTAATTGATATGATATCTATATATAAATATAAATAGAAAGATATATATATTGTAGATTCATCTATATTCTTGATCTATATTCAACCTCTATTTTTATAGAGTACAATTTTATACACTTCAATAACAATAATAGATAGATAGTATGGTAGAAGGATTCATAATTCATATATTTCTTTCTACCATACTATCGGATCTAGAATACTTCTCTCGTAGAATACTGATAATTCTAGTCCGCCAATTTCATTTAAGACACGCAATTTTAATCTAATCCTTTTCATTTTTCTTATCTTCAATCATTGATAAGAACTAAAAAGTCAAGGTTAATTCTTAATCACTTTGACTGATTGTTTTTACGTATATTATAAGTAAAAAGGCGGTAGGAACTAGAATGAACAGTGCAGTAGCAATAAATGCGAGAATATTTACTTCCATAATCTCATCGTTTCATTTTTTATTCGCAATAACTCGGGATTTAATCCCATAGAGATGATAAATGTTTCGCTTGTAAATTCAATGGGATGCATTGCATCTCGATGATATCGAATCGTATTAAAATATCATGAATAACAATATCTGAGCTATCAAATCGATTCATCGTCGAGAATTGAATAGTATAACATAGTAAGATCTTTTATCCATACCGAATTCAAACAAAATGGGATTCCGCAATCAAGAATTTCTTTACTTTTTTTTATTTATAATTTTTTTCATTCTTTCTTTTCTATAATCTACTGCCCTCTTGTCCAATGCAATCATCTGATGAAGTCTCATCAGACTACCTTTACCCTCACATTGGTTATAAACAAACTCAAGCAAACAATAGCAGCGAAATTCAAAAAAGGAAAAGGAGGGAGGTTCGAACTAAACTCCTTCCTTTTTTTGTACTGATCAAATTTTCTTAAAAAAATAAAAAAATAAACTTAAACTTTCAAAAATTGTTAATTCCCTCACGAGAGATAGATGGGATCTTTGTTTGTATTAATATCCTCTTTCCTTGAATTAGTATTGGAACGTATATATCAAAAGTTCAGTGTGATATTTGAATGAGATAGATTGTTTCAAATTCAAATTAGTAATTGAATTTACTAATTGAGGTTACACAAAATCGGAGCCAGAACGGATATATAACGTATAGTACTCTATTCCATTACAAAAATCGGGCGTAATCAAAAAAGCTAGACCCAGTACGGTATTCTTTCGAATCCTGAATGAATATGATGCTACCAATAATTGTGGTAATTCACATATGTCACATATGTCTTTCTCCCATCAATCAGTACTCGTTGAAGAAATAGAAATTGAAGAAATCGAAATTCCCACATTTTTTTTGATGAAAAATGTGGAAAAAAAAATAAGAGAGATCCCGTTTGTTTGGAATAAAATTCAGTTATGTTATTTGTTCTCTCTTTCACAGGAAAGAAAGAGATGAATTGATGTATTATTTTTTTATTAGATTTGGATCCATCGGGACTGACGGGGCTCGAACCCGCAGCTTCCGCCTTGACAGGGCGGTGCTCTGACCAATTGAACTACAATCCCAGGGAAATTGTCCAACATATGTTGTTGATTTAATTTCCTTCAAACCTTTCTATGTAGATTTTTGATTCGAATTGTCATATTCTAACAGACAGAGACGCGAGTAATAGATTGATATGCGGGGGGACATGTACTTTAGTGAGAGGAGCATGGATTAATAGTCATTTTTTCGTTATTGTCAAATTGATTGATAATCAATCTGTCAATGAATAAAAAACTATTTTTTTATTCTTCCGTATCAAGCATTTCTGTAGAAGGATAAATAAATGGGTTATATCATTTTATGGTGGATCCGCGAATTATTGGGCCGAGCTGGATTTGAACCAGCGTAGACATATTGCCAACGAATTTACAGTCCGTCCCCATTAACCGCTCGGGCATCGACCCGGGAAGAATCAATTCCAAGCTTATTGATAATCCATGATCAACTTCCTTTCGTAGTACCCTACCCCCAGGGGAAGTCGAATCCCCGCTGCCTCCTTGAAAGAGAGATGTCCTGAACCACTAGACGATGGGGGCATACTTGCCCGACTGCCATCATACTATGATCATAGTATGAATAGTTTTTTGAAATTGTCAATATAAATATAATGATAATGGAATAATATGACGCAATTCGAAGGATTTTTCTGTCTTTCATTATTCCATATAATTTTTTTGTGATTTATATTTATGAATCGTTCATTCTAATCACCATTCTCCATATAATTCTATATAAAAATTCTTTTATTTGTATATTATTTTTATTTTTTTTATGAAATTAAAATAATATACAAATAATATACATAAAAAATTTTATTTATTTTATTTAAATAATATAATAAAATAATACGAAGGCTAGTACCCGGAAATGATTGGTCTGCCATATGCTATAAACGGGATTAAACTCCATTTCTCATACTTTCACTCATTTTTTTCACTCATTGTTAAGATTAGGTTAGGTAGGTATATTTCGATCTCATACTAAGCCAAGAAATTCAAAAACGATAAATTTTGAAATCTGGGGAAGAGAGGGATAGGGATCAACAAGTTATTGAAAATCGTTTTTCTCGCCAAGTCGAATTGCTTTATCAATGATTCTGTGAATGGATCTATGTTAAATTCGGGGGTACATGTATCAATCAAATGAATTTCGTTAGGATGGGGCTCATCAATTTAATTAGGATCAGTCTTATGATGAAACAATTCATTGCATTGATCAAATCCAATATCAATAAACCATTTTACCTATATTCACTAGATAAATCCAATTTTTCGTTCCTGAATGAGCCACTATGTGGATAAGATATATTTATGTACATATCTTATTATAATTTATAATAATTATATACACTAGACTCATCGTGGCTAGTGGCTTATTCAGAAATTGAATCAAATAGGCCTTTTTAACTCAGTGGTAGAGTAACGCCATGGTAAGGCGTAAGTCATCGGTTCAAATCCGATAAGGGGCTTTGGCTTTTTTCATAAAACTCCAGCCATAGTATTCATATTTGATTGAAGGGAGAATAGACGACATAGTGTTTTTTTTGTAATAAAAAAAGTAAAATATATCATTCAATTATAAAAAAGTTATCTTTAATTATAACAAGTTATTATAATATAATGAATAATATAATAGTAATTATAGTTATAAACTCAAAATTAAAAATTATATAGTGGCACATTTGTTTATTATTTTGATTCTAGAATTTAAAATTATATAATTTATATATTCTATAGAATATATATCTATTATTTTATTCTAGATTCTATTCTAATCATTAGAATAGATTCTAATAATCTATCATCATTAGAATCATGATAAGTCGTTTCCTTGAATTCCCAAATATTCCTATTTTCCATTATTCCAATCAATTATAAAGATTCGAAATCAACAAAAAAAAATAAAAAGTAAGTGGACCTAACCCGTTGAATCATGACTATATCCACTATTCTGATATTAAAATTCGATAAGGATTAAATTAGAACAGTGGATCTTTTTTATTTCATTTTCATATTTTGGACTCCACACACAGGAATCTGTCGATATTTCCGATTAAATCCTCTTATTTGTAGACGTTCGATAGGAAAAAATTTCTATTTCCCTTTCTCCACAGAGAAACGTTTATTCCAAGTCACAACATATGAGACGTTTAAAAATATCTTTCTTTGATTCCAAAACAGAAGATAAGATAACAGAGGATAAGATCAATTTATATATAAAAAAGATTCGAAATGTATTTTTTGGTTCGACCGACAAAAAGATACACTTTCTGGTCTTATAGTCATCTGAAGAAAAAGAAACTATAACAAATAAAATAAAATAAAACAAAAAATAAAAGAAAATTAAT